AAACGGTTTTTGAAAAAGTGTCATAGAGTTTCAGCTAGATTGAGACTAAAAGAGCTGTTAGCTAAGCCTTCGATCTTCTTTGCTTCTCCTTCTCTGTATAGGATCGATAAGTCATATCCGTTTTCCTATTTTATCTTTTCGGCTGGTTTTCTAAACACATTTCCAAGGGTCCTTAGCATTCGTAATTCTTATCTAAGAAACTAGAAAGAGAGAGGTTAGTTAAATAAGCATAAAAATAAGAGTAAGGGGGCCCCGGGGGAGCATGGTTTGGCCATAGACGCGGGATTAGGATACCGCTATTTGACGAATCCTGTTTCCCAGCTCTCAGTCCTGTTCCCTTTCACGGAACACTTTATAGATAGGCTTTTTTCTCCGATTGCAGCTTACTATTATAATGAGTTATTCAAAATTCTCTCGACAGGTTTGAGAGCGCAGGGGGAGACCAGAGGTTTGGAACCCTGAGCCTAAGGCCTTCAATGGTGCTCGGAGTTCCAAGGAAGGCCTTAGGCCAACGTGTTCGATGTCTAACAGTTTTTCAGAGTGGCTCATATACCGGAAGCAGATAAAGTTAGCATTACTTCCATGTATCTTGTGGGTGATGAAAAAACTATGGTGGAAACCCAGAGTTGAGGATTCTTCACGCCAACCTATCACCGATTGGCCAGAGATGAAACAAGAGCTGAGAAAGATGTTTTTGCCGTGTAATGTCCAATGGCTAGCAAGAGACTGATTAAGGCGTTTTAGGCAAACAAACGGGTTCAGTTAGAGAGTAAGTATATGAAGAGCTTCCAATCTCTGATGCTCGAAGTGGGTAGTATAAGTGAGGAAGAAAAGCTTTACAACTTTATGCTGGATTTCAGTTGTAGGTTCAGAACGCACTGAGGAGGGAGAAAGTGAATAACCTCGCTTCAGCTATCACGGTAGCAGAGAGTTTAATGGACTTCAAAGGAAGTTCAGATGGGGCAGACAAGAACAAAAACTCTAAAGGCAAGAAGAAGTTCAGTGGGAAGAACGATCATGAAGCATCAACATCCAAAACAAATGTTGACAACAAGGGCAAAGGCAAAGCGCTGGATCCCGGGTGTTTCATTTGCGGCGGTCCCCAGTCCGAAGAGAGAGAAACTCAATGCCTTGATTGCTGAAGAAGACGAAGCGCCGGTTGAAGAAACCACTTCGAGGGTCAATCCACTTCAACTCTGGAATTCCATTAGACAAGAGAGTCGATCAGATACTAGGCTAATGTTCGTGAATGTAAAAGTCAATGGACAGGTTGTGAGGGAAATGGTTGACACCGGTGCTACTCATAACTTCCTTTCTGATCGGATCGTAGCGCGGCTAGGCCTACGGGTTGATAAGGGGAACAGCAAAATGAAGGCGGTGAACTATGAGGCGAAACCTATTGTTAGGGTAGCTAAGATAGTTCCGCTACAGATTGGCGAATGGTCTGGAAAGTTTTACTTGATGTTGGTGCCGTTGGATGACTTCCACTTTATATTGGGTTTGGAATTATTGTGGAAGACAAGAGTTTACGTTTCACCGCGTCGAGGTGGTATCCTGAAATGCGATAAAAGTCCGTGTTTTGTTCGAGGGTCATAAAACAGAAGAGGGTAAAGTTGGTTTCTGCGCTTCAGATTCGTGATAGTGCGCGAAAGTGGGCGGCTTGCCCCTAGACCATAGAATAGAGCCAACGGTGCTGCTTCGGACTAGGTAAGGTGTCGAACCTCATGTTTTCGATCTCAGTAGCTGAATCTTCTGGATTTGGTAAAAAAGAAACTAAACCCTCTGCCCTAGATTCAGCTAAAAAGCTAGCTCTCGCTTCATCTGATGCTTCATAAGTTTTAGATTTGAAAAAGCCCTCCTTCCTAAACAAGTCAAAAGACTCAGAATCGGGATCACGGTTGTTGGAACTCTTCCCCTCTTCAGCGTCTGTTTCGGCGGATGATTCGGATTCTGCGGATGCGGATTACTAAGCCGCGAGATCTCAGGATCTAGCTAGATAAGACTTATTACACCTTGGGGAAAGCCCATACGGTAAAACGAGACCAAGTCATAAGGAAAGAATTCTTGTTGCTTCAAAAAAGATCTGGCGAAGAGCACCAGTGAAGTGAGGCACGAAAGGCTTTAAAGAGCTCACGCGGATTATGCCTACCTTGGCTACTGGCGAAGATGGAGTCAATTTACTTAACCAAAGCCATACCTGAGTGACTTAGGAAGCGGCTTTGTCTTAGCTTTTCTACCTTCTGCCCGATCCTTTCATGGAGGAAGGGCTTCGTACCGTACTCGAGCTTTGGATCAATAAGTGCTAGCGCTAGCGCGCAATGGCTTAACTCTTTCCTAAAGTTTGCCCATCGTGGGACAAACACTCGGTTGCCTCTCGAAGATGAAGAAGAAAGTTCTGAAGCCGCGCTTGCCGCTGAGGAACACGATGATGGCAACTCATGGTTCTACGACATCAGAAACTACCTCAAGGATCGAAGCTTCCCATCCTATGCTACGTCCAAAGATAAGGAGATCATCAGGCGCATCGCTACGAGGTATGTAATCCTATCACACACACCTAATAATAAAAGATCTTTTATGATGATATTATCAATAATATAGTGACGGTATCAGTGGTGGTCGCGTGTGGTAGTCGTATGCTTGCGAAGAAGATTCTTCAAAAGCATACGGAGGCTTAGCACGCTAGGAGTGGGAGTCAAATCATTCCCTCTCCTCTCGGTCAAAGATTGATTGGCGAGCTCCAATTTTATACTATGAATATGAAAGGAATTTGCAAAATTCCTTTTTCCCACTAGGTTCAATCAAATCAATGAATCTTCCGGCAGGCAGGGTTTTTGCCCGAACGGAGTACTGTCTCTCTAGCTTGTAGTCAAGCAAGCAAGTTAGGCCTAAGGAACGGAATAACCAAGAAGGGAAAGGAAAGATCGGAGTACATTACTCTTATCTTTCCCTGGACGAGGCGAATCCTAGCATAACGTAATGAAAACTCACTGATGATTAAGAGATAAGATATAGGGCAGAAGAAGATCAGGCACGCAAACCAAGTCTTTCCAGTCGGGGAGTTAGAACTCTGAAGGGTCTCCTGTGACTTTCTCACCATTTGGTAGGCATGCCAACAAGATCTCATGAGAGCTTTGAATCAATCAGTAAGCTCACTCACAATCTACGGCTCAATTAGCACTAACAAAAAAAAAGGGAATTAGATCCATCTCAGGGAAAGGTAGTGATTGAGACGATCCAGCGGCGTGATTCTATGCTCGACTCAATTTGGTTAAATATTCACTAATTAAATCACTGTTCTTCCCCTTCAAAAAGCTTAGCTAAATGGCCTGCCTCACTTCGCGCGCAGGAATGGATCTTAGCTGTATCTCATAGGTAGCTTATATAGAAAAAAGACTCATCCCTTGGTGCGCATGATGGAATATTATCTTCGTCTAATCACCGAGGCCACATGGACTTTCTCTGGGATTGATTGATTCCCCTTAGGTGGATTGGTTGCTGCGCAGCTAACTACCGACCCCTCTTGTTCTGACCCCTTCTTTATAGGACTTGTTAGTAGCTCGAGGTCTGTCTCCTTGCACACCCCTCAAATCCCAATTTTTTGAGTGTTCCGCTAGTGTTCACCCGACCCCTTTCTCCCGGGCGCTCACACGGTAAGCGACCAGGGCCTCGTTCCCTAACTTCTAGCTAACCAAGCTTACACGATCCTTCTTTGTGCTTCCTGCGCTTCCGATTATGGAGCTGTACCTAGTTCCGGGCCAACGAATGAAACAACTGCCTCTCTCTCTCTCTTTTTCTCTGATTTCGTCCGTCGTTCTACGATATTTTCTCAGCAAGTCATACTAACCTGGCACACGGAGTTTTGATGGCTTGTCCCCTTTTTCTTTTTTAGAATTGTTCCAGTCTAAGGCCTAATCCTTCCCAAAAGAGGATAATCCTATCATCCTTTCAGTCAGCGCCTTGGCAGCTCTTACGAGTACTCTAGCAGCGGGTATTCCTTCAACAGGAAAGAAAGTAATCGACAGCACTCAAGCTTGATCAAGAAGGGTACCTTTGCAACTGTATAAAGATCTGGCACTGTCTTCTCGAAATCGAAAGGTAAAGGAAGAGGAAAAAAGAAGCTAGAGTGAATACGATACGAGAGGATCGAGACCAACGTACGAGGGGGGGAGAGCTTTCCACACCAAATATGGCTTTTTTAACAAAGATAAGGTCACTTTCATTGTTGAAGACGCCTTTTGAATGCCTCCAACAGCCCAAGGAACGAAAGAAGAAGACTTTCGATGCCACTGGATTGAGCAATAGGGATTGATTGGATAAGAACACGCTTGCATGACTTCCAGGATCACAGGGACTAAGTTGCTCGCATGAATATGAATATAGAGTCATAAAGCCCGGATAGGGGGGCTACTATAATAGCTTTTCCTGATCTCTCCTAAGGCTTACGGGACTGCCTTTCTCTAGAAACGGGAAGAGGCTTGAGAAAGGTAGGCCAAAGCTCGGTATCGATGCTGTAAGAAGGTAGACCATGATACCGGACTCTTCGATGGAAACAGGCTTCCTAACAGCAGGACGTCTCAAAAGCGAGACCAAGTGAAAGTGGGATAGTAAGTCTAACTCCCCCAACTTCAGGATCGTATGAATGGGACTATGACTCCTCCGAGAGAAGCTGATAAAGGGCTAAACCTCGATGGCTCTTTCATCTCTAAGGGAATAAAAGGAAGTCGAACTCTTAGGATCCCACCAGTCCAAGACTATTCATCCCTTGATCGTCTAGAATTCTGAGTGTTCGAGAAGGGTTCATTCCAAGCGAATCAGTACAGTAGCAAGCAGTCTAGTGAGCTGAAGTTTTCAAGGAAGTACACTTAGTTGATAGTAAGTCAAGGAAGTCAAAGAAAAAGAATAGGCTGTCTTCAAAAGAACTTCTTCTTAAAAGAGAATAGGTTGTAGATCTTATATACTTCTTCTCCATCTTCCCTTCAAATGGCATTCTCTTCTCTTCCTCGGTAAAGTCAAAAGTAAGGAAGTCTTAGATGCCACAGAACTCTTAGAAGACTGTGTCATTCTCCTTCGCTTTATGGCTTGCTTTATAGTAGGAGTTGTAGCATTAGTGCTTTAGTCTTATTTTTTTGCATTAGTCTTGAGAGATGCGATGAATACTAAGTAAGGCTAAGCCTAAGGCAAGCTCTTTAAACCATGGGGAAGGGAAGCAGTAGGAGTAGCACGTATCACTCTTCCTAGTCTCTATTCCCTATAGGAGCAATAGACTGCATTAGTGGGTAGCTTTAGTGGCTTGTTTAGCGATTGCGCATTGCCGTGCTTTCTTTAATAAAGAAGGATTTCTTATTGGTTAAGCTCTCTGGTAAGCGAATAAGGTAGTGCTAACTTCTTAGCAAGATGAGAGCAAGCATTAGATGAAGCCGAGTTTGTCCATCTCGCATATTCGAGAACAAATAGCCTTCAGATTGTGGGAATTGAGTTGACTGCCCAGATGTTCGCAAGAGGCAAGAGATGGCCCCTGCTCCTCTCCCTATCGGGGGAGCTGCTACGCTCCTCTTCTGATGCCTTCACGCTCACTCGCTCAGACAAGATGCTGCTAATCATCAAAGCCTGCATTTGTGTCTTCGCTTCTTGCAGGCTAATACTTTTAGATCTTCTCCCTTCTCTTCCATGAGTGTGGCTTTTTCTAAAACTTGTACCTTTCTTGACTCCCCGAAAGGAGCTACCCTTACTGGATTGCGTTAAAGGAGCGTTCGAAGCTTAGCTCGGCATCAATCTGCAACTGACTTCCCACCTTGTTAAAAGTGCTATCATGTCACTACGGATTGGACACGAAGGGGGGCTTATCAAGAGCGAATTCCCTTCTCCTCATTCCCTTGGATTGGACACATTGCATTGGTACCACAGGATACCCCAGATAGTCTTTCAGAGCCTTGCCTGGCCCTTTTCCGCAAGAAAAAGAAGCTTAGCTTGCTTTTCTTTTTAAGGCTTGACTCAGTTCTATACTAGAACGGGGGGAAGATTCTATCTAAGAAAGGGCGGCACTTTTCTTTCTTTTTAGTTGGGTTTGTCCTTTCTTTCCATTCCAATTCAAGGCTGCGGTTGAAGATGCGGGACAAAACAAATTAGATAGAGTCTTTATAGTCTTTAATATGAAGCGGGATGACCACCGGTCTTGGTTAGAGAAATGGAGTTTCTTCCGCGACTCTACTAAGAGTAAGGAAGCTTGACCTATCAAGAAGTTATCCATTTCCATATGCTTAGCACAACAAAATGGGTAATCTTGCTGAAGCTCGGGGAAGAGTAGTTAGGGGTAGGGTAGAACACTTTTTCCAGATAAGAGCGTTCCAGCTTAGAGTTCTGATACTCTTTCCCCCAAAACCAATATAGAGTATCTAGGGACAACTCCAAGCTTGATAGCTGTCATAGGCTTTGGGTTCAACGGATCGAATGATAGGTCCAAAGATAGAGCATACCATACATTTAGTAGGAAAGATAGCTTCATTCGCATTCCTTATCAGACCAGACTCTTGACTTGCTAGGTGCGTGCTAATGGATCGCCCTTCTTGGCCCGGGTAGCCATTCTTCTATGTTATAGTCCTCTGCCTACTCTCGATAGCCTCAGGATATTCACACTTAGCAGCAGCGAGGTACGTAGTCGCTTTAGCGAAGCTTAAGGAGGAGTGTTAACGATGGAAAGGGTGAGGTTACGAAGCATTCTATTCTAAAAGCATTCCAACTCGGTTTTCAAGGTGAAAGAAAGAGCCGTACAGGTACAAGCGTGGCCGCTAAACTCCTCAAGTGCACTTTTAGGGAGGTTTTGAAATACGCTCAACGAAGGCGAGAGGTCTTCAACTGCTCTCCCGATCCCTTTCACCTAACCCTCGGATAGGTTTGAGTTCTGCGGGTAAAAGCGCTACAGGCTCTACTTCATAGGGGTCCCTTCCTTCTGACTCCCATTCCTTATGTCTTGCTTTCAAAGGCCTTTCTTGGCTCTATAAAGCAAAAGCATTTTCCTGATTCTAGCGAAAGTTCCCCGGAAGTTTAGTTGAAGTCGTGACGGCTGAATCAACTGCTGCTCTTTGTGCTGTTCTTGCTGACCTCTTAGACTGAGAAGTAGACTGACTCGGAAGAGCTCATTGCATCGAGGTAGCTTCTACCGAAGCGATTTTTCTATGTGCCAGCACCTATGTGATTCTACTGCGAACCAAACTCCTAAGAACAATCGGGCGGGGGATTCTTGAACAAGAGATTCGTCTTCGTCTTTTGCGAATGAAAGCACTATGTCTCCTGGCCGGGGAAAGGAATTGAATAAGAAGAAGATGATTCTAGTCCTCCTGCTAGTGCACTGTACACTTCATACTTCCTAGAAAAGTTGTAGTAGTCTTTCACTTCCCAAAGAGTCCTTCTGATAATAGACTTCCAAGCCAAACATAACAAAGACGGCAGCTAGCTCGCCAACTAACCACACTCAGCGCTCTGAAAGAACAGCTTATGCCTATGCCATTTGATTCATAAAAGGAAGGTTCGGTTCCGTTTGTTTACCTTCTTACCCCTTCTTTTTCTCATTGAGTGTCCTCCTCTCCTTATCAGTCGACTCAAACCTGTATCGAACTCGGAGATTGAATAGGAAGATAACTCTATGCAGCGACAGAGGCAAGATCTCTATATGTTGATAGATACCCGAGAGACTGAGTCCTTTCCTTAAGGCATGCCCCTACTCAACTTCCTATTGCAAATGCCAAAGCACCAAGAGCGGCAACTCCAAGTTCTTTCATACCCTCAGCTCAGGGAAAAGAGCTAACTGCTGCGGGAGAGGCGACTTCTCTTTCACTTCATTCACGGGAGACCTACCAAATCTGCGCATTTCTATAAGTCATGGTCACATGTCTTGTGAACATTCAACCATCAAGAGTGAAGGTCAAAGGAATGCTTTTCTCACCGGAATTTCTTCTTTTCTTTTTTCTTTGGAACCCGAGCTAATTCTTTTAGATCTTCTCCCTTCTCTGCTTCCTAGCCCAAGGGCGATAGAGACTCTACTTATTGAGTTGCCTTCACTCGGAGTTCTAGTTGATGAAAGACTTTTTTCCTATTCCACTGCAAGGGTACGAAACTACGTAGAAGCAATGTCCGCTAAAATCAGTCTTTCTCCTATATAGGAGACCGCCTTCCCAAACTCAACTTAATCAATGGCACCAACAGCTGAAATAGCATAGGTTTTCCCATTTCTCTTTAGGGGATTCCTCTCTATTCCTTGTGTGGGATGATCCCTTCTAGCCGCCCGTAGCCCTGCCTCCAACCTTGAGCAATTCTTGTGTGACTTATGAATTCCATTTCCTCCACTTAACAGTAGAGTAACTTCCTTCCTCCGTTGCTTCAGAAAAGAGAAGAGCGCCAACGGCAAGAGCTAATTCAGCTAAATCAATGGCACGTGGGAGCCTTCCTAAAAGAAAGAATTGACTGACCTTGCTGCTTAGGACTTTTCTTCTCTAAAGTCTAAAGAGATTTCCCGCTGAGTACTCCCTCGTTAAGGAATGGTCGCTTATTGGTGCTGAGTAGGGTTACTGCAAAGTTTTCGTGTGATCGACTCCCGGGTTTCCTCTTGAAGCGGCGCAGCTCCCAAGTACCATTTGTCTCCAAGCCTATCTCCCACTTCCCATTGTGCGTTTGATTCCATCTCTCAATCGACGGACGATTTCTAAATGCTTTGGACCGGTGAGCGCTATGGACTAACTTCCTTACAGGCGGAGTTAGCAAAGGTACAGACAGTCCGATCTAGCTAGTGAGCAGAAGCGCTAATCACAAAAATAGCTCGTCAGTTAAGCTCTTCAGTGATGTCCCTCTCATCTGTGCTTGCCGCCTTTTCACCACGGTTGGCTGACTCCGGCTTTCCAGTCTTCTCTTTCCTGCGCGCTGGACGGATGCTAGCTCTTCTCTTTGCAAGAAGGTTTGTATGAGAATGAAATTATATTAATAGAGTGAGATTCGTGTGCAGCTGATGAAATAGCTAGGGTTGATGATATAACTCTAACAACGGTTATTGCTAAGACTGGTTTTTCTCTTCCGTCTGTGGGATTTGCCCTTCAAACAAGCCTATGAATAACATCAATGCCATTCATTCGAGGTGATAAGTTAAATTCTATCACATCACTTTGTGGTGTGGTATGCGGCGGAGTTAGTGTACCCGGGAGTTAAGTTTTACCAAGTATGCGATTCTGGGTGACGACATTGTCATCGCAGATCGATTGGTAGCGGTACAATACCGAAAACTCATTGAACAACTTGGTCTATCTATATCTTTAAATAAAACCTTGTTGTCTGAGTCGGGTACCTGTGAGTTCGCTAAGCCTTTCATTCTTCGCTCGGGGGAGAAAGGCGGGAATTCCCCCTAGTAGGAGTAGTAGTCTTGGGCAGAGAACAGCCCTTTGTTATCTCGGCATCTATTACTATTCTTTTTAAGTAAAGAAGGTAAAGGCGTTCTTTCGCTTTCCTGGCGTATGTTGTCTTTTCGGAGCTAGCGAAGCAAGGTAGGAGTTCATACCCGACAAGATCCGAGATCAGAGCCATCAGTCAAGGAACTGATTGCCCTAAGCCGACGGTTTCGAATCCACATGGGAAAGAGCCGGTAGCGCAGGTTCGATTCCTGCTGGATGCACGTTCCACGTGCAGTTCAATATTTATGTGAGAACTTTTTTATTTGTTTACAGATTCTGCCCGTCGAATATTTACTCGCAAGAAGAAAGGTACGCAGTCACTCGTGCGAACTTCCATGTTTACTATTAAAAATAAGATTGATCCTAATCAAATTAGATCTTCCCTAAAGGAAGCTTGCAAGCAAGGCCTTTCTGTCACTTTTAAGAGTAGTGAGCGAGCTAAAGCCAAGTAGAATAGTTGGCTTGGATCAAGAGGGCTCGGTCGAACCAGTTTTCATTCACTTCCTCCTCAGTCAGAGGGAGGGGTGTCACTTTAAGATAAGCTTTTTTCTCTATCGCATGCTGTC